ATCAACCACTCAGCCATCTCTCCAAAAGCTAATTTCTATTTTATCTTTATTCCACTGAATAGAACATGACCATACGAATTGATACCCTTTTTATCTATCCATGGTAAACATATCCAGTGTGAATGTATTGGTCTAGTTCTCTATCTGTATATATATGCATGATCCAGCATCCCTTTTGTGAAGTAAAAAAAAAACTACCTTCGATCCATGCCTCAAAAGGGGTGTCATATAAAATCAATGGATTCATGATAAACCCCCCCATAATGCGTTTTTTTATTACATTAAAATTTTTTTGTCGATTAAAGGGGTCAAGGGGTTGGGGGATCAAATGGTATAGTTCTTTTGTTGGTAAATTGGAGGATTAGAAACATGACTATTGCTTTCCAATTAGCTGTTTTTGCATTAATTGCTACTTCATCTATTTTATTGATTAGTGTACCTGTTGTATTTGCTTCTCCTGATGGTTGGTCGAGTAACAAAAATGTTGTATTTTCGGGTACATCATTATGGATTGGATTAGTATTTCTAGTGGGTATTCTTAATTCTCTCATCTCTTGAAACTATTCATTCTAGATCAAAAAACGAAATGACCCCTCCCCCCGAATTCTTTCGGGTTGTGAGGCACATTAAAATGGAATAGATAAGACCCCACAAATAAAGAAAACTAAAACATTATTATTATAGGGAGGGGTCAAACTTCTTCTATTGGCAAAATCTTATATCTTATACTATATATCATATATAGTATAACTAAAAAACAAGATAAATAAATCAAATATATAATAAATAATAAATAATGTAATATATATAAATATATATAAATCAAAAAAAATAAGAAAATAAAAAATTGGAATATTCTATTCCTATTATGTTAATATATTAGAATATATTTTAAATATTCTCTAAATATATATAAATATAGTCTATAAATCTATTTTCTAAAGATTATGAATGTTAATAGAATAATATTCTTATTATTAATAGAAGTATTAATAGATTAATAAAAAAAATCTATAATTAATTATTAATTAGAATTACATTTTATTAATATAATTATATAATAAATAAGAAGAAATTCATTTCATATATAGATGAATTGAATATATAATAAATTAATATATAATAAATAAGAATAAATATAGAAAATCGTAATTTGAATTCTATTATATTTTAGAAAAAAAGAATAATTATATATTATTAATAGAAACGAATATTAATAGAAAATATTCTATTTCGAATACAAAGATATATAGGTATTCCATATCTATATTATATATTTCGACTTTTTTTAATTACTCCTAATAGATATCAGACACAGCTCTGCACAAATAGAATCGATATATTACGTCTCAAGTACGATAAAAAGAAAAATGCGGATATAGTCGAATGGTAAAATTTCTCTTTGCCAAGGAGAAGACGCGGGTTCGATTCCCGCTATCCGCCCCTGCCTTTTTATGTATTGAGTACTAATAGTATAATAGTATATATATTATAAAATATTTTATAGAGTTGACTGTTATAGTATAGTCACCCCCCTTCTTATTGAATTCCATTTTTTATCAAAAATGTTGCGGAGACGGGATTTGAACCCGTGACCTCAAGGTTATGAGCCTTGCGAGCTACCAAGTTGCTCTACCCCGCGATAAAGAGAAGAATTGACAATTAATGGACAAACAAAGATTGAATGCGCCCCTCCACCATATCTGTACAAATAGAATAAACCATTTATACAGAATGGTAAAGGGACCGTCCTAGGATCGCTGATCATAAAAATGAATAAAAATAATGAAAAGAATTTTTTATTCTTACCAACTTGATCTTGTTGCACCGGGTAACAAACATTCATGAACCATTTCACGAAGTATGTGTCCAGATAATCCAAAGTCTCGATAATTAGCTCTCGGTCTTCCGGTCGCAAAACAACGTCGATGAAGACGTGTAGGTGCACTATTACGCGGTAGTGATTCTAATTTTCTTTGAATTTCCCATTTCTCACTTAACGACGCAACTTTGCTTATTTCGTTTTTTAAAGATCGGCGAATGGAATGATATTTTTTTTCCAATTTTTGCCTCTTCTTCTCCCTCTGAATCAAACTTTTCTTTGCCATGATGGTTCATTTCCTATTAGTATCAATGATAGAAGTCGGATCCTAGATGTAGAAATAAAAGAAGGCGGTTCCCCTTCTTCATAGAAAGAAATGAAATGATATTTTTGCAGATACAATAAAGAGTTAAATTAACCAAATTTACCCGATGTAGAGGCAATCAAGAAAGCTGCATAAGTAAATATATAACCTACCGAAAAGTGGACTAATCCAACCAATCTTGCTTGCACAATGGAAAGAGCCACTGGCTTATCTCTCCATCGAATCAAATTAGCCAAAGGTGTGCGTTCATGAGCCCATGCTAAAGTTTCAATCAATTCCTGCCAATATCCGCGCCATGAGATTAAGAACATAAATCCAGTAGCCCAAACAAGATGTCCAAATAAGAACATCCA